TATTAGAGTTCGAATGAAAACCACACGATTGCAGATAATGCCATAATTTTTTATTTTGTGAGGATCAATCAAATAAGGTTTTCCAAAATATTCTAAAAAAACAATGAGAAATAGATATGAATATGAATAGAGCAAGAAAAGAATGAAATAAAAAAACATAGTATAGAAAAGATATCCAAAATTATATAGAAATCACTATCCTATTCTACCCTTAGTTTTTATATCCTATCCTACCCTTAGTTTTTATTTCCTTAATTTAATTAATTGTATTTCGTTTGATTAGGGTAAAGTTCCTTAAAAACCTCTGCTTTTTTTAAAATATCCTGAACAGTTCCTGTAGGCTGAGCGCCTTTTTCAAGGAAATAGAGAATCGCGGGAACGTTTAAATAAGTTTGATTCTTGATCGGATCATAAAAACCCACTTTCCGAAGATCTCTTCCTTCTCTTCGGGATCGAACATCAATTGCAACGATTCGGTAGACGGCTCATCGGGATAGATGTAGATGAAAAAGAACCCCCCCCCTAGAACCGTATAGGAAGTTTTCTCCTCGTACGGCTCGAGAAAAAATGATTAGAAGTTTTGTCTATGGATAAAATTAGAATAAATAGAAAAGGAATCCGTAAAATAAATGAGTCTATAATTTAACTCATAGTCATTTTTTTAGCTTCCAGAAAAAAATCATTTGTACTCATAACTCAAGTTCAATAATTCTCAAATATCTTAAAGAAAAATATTTAAGATATTTTTTTTATTGAGTGGTCTTTAACCCCCCTTTTTTGTCTCGTTTAAAATCTATTTTTATTCTTTATTCGGATCTGTGAAGACAATTGAAGTGGTGTTTCCTTGTTCTGGGATCCTTTATCTTTGTTTTAAATCATTGGGTTTAGACATTACTTCGGTGCTTTTTAATCCTTTCAAAATGGTAGCAACATACCCCTTTTGTGATTTCTTTCTATTAAAGAATCATACGGTTGATTCGTGCGCGATACACTGTGGATCGAAAAAGTTTTAGTCCTTCCAACAAAAAATTTTAAAATTGAAATTTTGCTAGAATCAGATCCTTTCGATTTCTATATCGAAGATATACTTACGAAGTTGTTCCAATTTATTGATTGGTATTAACCCTAGATCGTTGCCCCTGAGAAATTAAAAAATACTTTCTACCCGAGCTCCATCATGCACTATTTACATTACAACCCAATAAAAAAAGAGGGGTTCTAGTAGAATAGAACAAACGACGTCGAGCCAAGAGCACTTTCATTCCTATATAAAATGGTGGTAAGAATCCACGTCGGATCGTGTCCTTCAAGTCGCACGTTGCTTTCTACCACATCGTTTTAAACGAAGTTTTACCATAACATTCCTCTCATTTGGAACCAGTATGGAATTGATTCAATTATGGAATCATGAATAGTCATTGGTTCGCTCGGTACATAGACATAGTCATTTCTATTTTTTCTTATCTATCTACATAGATAATAAAGATTTTTCTGAATTAGCAAGACCCCGGCTTTTTTTGTATGAATGGAACATTTTTCTATAAATATAGATCTCAAAAAAATATCTAACAGAAATATCCAGAAATCTAATCTAAATATAGAAATAACATAACTAACAGAAATCGCAGGAATAAATAATAAATAAATTATATTTGACTCTGCCTCTTCAAGTTACTCAATAAGATAGACTGACCCATTTCCAACTTCCCGAAGATTCAATCCATAAGGAATCATTAAAAATCTTGCTACTTGAAAAAGTTTCCTACTTCTGCATCATTATTTGAATCAAGTTTTGCAGTAAAGACTCCATTTTATTATCATAAGAAAGAAAAATATTTTTCTAATGGAATTGTCAATGATGTAAAGCAAATAAGCTAAATAGATCGAACAATAAAAAGAAATATTATTGTTAAATATTTCAATTTTAATATTTTAGGGATGCTAATTATTTTTCACAAAAATAGAAAGACTATTGTGACTGAAATAGGATAACAATACATACCTATAAACTAAGCACTTCCTCGTTTTATATGTATTTTCATATTTTGTTTAGCCTGAGATTAAGTAATCTTTCTGGAACTGTGATCTAGGTCTCATCTTATCTTTATCTGAATCAGAAAAGGTTTCAGTTATCAGTTACTTTTGCATTTGCATGTCATTTGAACTCGATTTAGTTCAGTTTGTGAAAAACTTAGATATGATTCCGAAAAGAATAATTCAAAATTTAAAAAAGAAAGAGGAATAGTATTCTATCCAATATTAGACCTTTAAACAGAACCTTGTTGAACAAAAAAGAAGTATTCAGATACAACGGATATGCTCTGGGACGGAAGGATTCGAACCTCCGAATAGCGGGATCAAAACCCGTTGCCTTACCGCTTGGCTACGCCCCATTTCTACTTTTATTGGACACTAATACTAATAAAGAATAATATTGGTATTAAGTGTTCGTCAATTCCAGCCCAAACTATCTATAGAAAATCTTTATTCTTTATAGATTTATTCTTTATAGATTATAGATAGATTCGTGCTAGGATTTTGACATGTGTATATCTAGAATTCAACTGAATTTATTGATCATTACATATAATTCAATTAAGATATTGTATGAAAGTATGATTTCTTCTATTCTCCTTTGAGAATTGGAGGATTTTTGATTGAACGGAAAAAGAAGGATTTTTTTGTCTACCCTACTTTCTTTATTTTTCCTTATATCAATAACTCAATCAAAATGCAATTATCTCGACGAAAAAAATGTCTGTTATGCTTAATATTTTTAGTTTGATCTGTCTTAATTCTGCCCTTTATCCGAGTAGTCTTTTCTTCGCCAAATTGCCCGAAGCCTATGCTTTTTTGAATCCAATCGTAGATGTCATGCCAGTCATACCCCTGTTCTTTTTTCTTTTAGCCTTTGTTTGGCAAGCTGCTGTAAGTTTTCGATAAGATCTTTAATACTATCCTAGAAAATTCATGATTTATTCGATAAAAATTATAACAATTGATAAGATCAAATAAGTCTGACAGTATGAACCTTCGATTCAAACAGTGAAATTATCGGATAGCCGCGAGAAACGCGGCTCGCCGCATTTCCCGATTTTAATCCTTTTTATGGTGAAATACCTTATTAGCTTAGGGTCCCTTACCCTAATTAGCTTAGGGTCCGTTACAATAGCTAATTATGGGTATGAAAGTGATTTGTGGTAATTAAAGACTCTTATTATATTACAAATTGAAATGAAATTCCATTTTCACTTCATTTGAATTTCTGAACATTCTTTTCTATTTCTATAATTTTTTTTCTTGGTGTCAAAATAGGATATGTGATATAAAAATGGAGGATCTATTATCTTTTCTCGTTTTTCTTTTTCAAAAAATGATCTTGGAGGTTGTGTAATGCTTACTCTCAAACTTTTCGTTTACACAGTAGTAATATTCTTTGTTTCTCTCTTCATCTTTGGATTCCTATCCAATGATCCAGGACGTAATCCAGGACGTGAAGAATAAAAAAAAAATTAGTTTTTCTTGCTTGATTTTACAATTTTCTTTCAATTTTATTTTATCTATTCCACACGTTTAACTAGGAAAAAATAAAAAGCGAGTTTACGAAAATTGAAAGAAAAAAATAGAAAGTCATCAACGGAAACGGAAAGAGAGGGATTCGAACCCTCGGTACGAATAACTCGTACAACGGATTAGCAATCCGCCGCTTTCGTCCACTCAGCCATCTCTCCCAATTGAAAAAGATAATTACTATGTTACATTACACATCAAGTAAGGATTAAAGAAAATATTTCTTTCACATTCTTTATCGTTATTATATAATTAGCAATTCCATTTAGATGCTCGAAAGATCCAAATAGAAAGATAAATAAAGAAGACCTTCTTGCTTTTATTTTGTTCGAGGTGCCTTTTGGACCTGGCCCGGTCAATACCCAGCCGGGCCATTTTTTGTTCCAACGAATTCCTTTTATTTATAGGCAACATACTCTATTGGTATCTGTGTAAAAATTTCCGTTCTGGGGTTTACATATACTTCTAATTTTTGTTATAATGGAAATGGAGAATGGTTTTTTATTCAAAAGAATCAATTAAGGATGTATCAATTTGTATTTTCTTATGTCATTAGGCAAACCAAATTTTATATTCAAATCTAAGAATAATTCACGAATTCTCAGTCAACGAATAGTTAATGGTTCCTGTTTGTCATAAATTTTAGCTTTTTTGAGTCAAATATAGAATTTTATTTTTTAATAGAAAAGTTAGTGGAAGTTTTTCGGCATTGTGTGTTTTGAGCTACTATACAATCAATCAAATCAAAGGAGTAAATAAAACACAATCAAAAGGGGAAAAAGGGTTTATTTTATAATTTTTTTTTTCTATTTAAGGATGAAAAAGGGGATGCAAATACAATACAATAAACTAAATAAACTAAAGTTTAGTAATCCAACGGTAATTTTTTATCCTGTTGTGTATCGTTTTGGCGGCATGGCCGAGTGGTAAGGCGGGGGACTGCAAATCCTTTTTCCCCAGTTCAAATCCGGGTGCCGCCTCATCAACAAATGAATAGAAATATCTTATTCTGCTCTGCTGATATAACTAAACCCAATTTTCCCCAGCAGAACAGAATAAGGGGACTGTTGATACTTGGTTGATTCTAAACATCTGTTCTAGTAATTTTGTAAAAGATTGGAAATCCTTGAATCTAAAAAGATTCTAAAGGTCGAAGCAAGACTTTCCGATTCCCTTCTACTGCTATACTCATTGGGTCTTGAATTACATTGGATAGCTGGGGGATAATTCAACTACTAATTAGGGAATTTCCATACTGTAATCTACATATATAGACTCGCGAGAATCTCTGAGTGTTCAGGCATTCAATCACTATTAGATTGAGATTGCATAGATTTTTTATAGAAAAGAAAAAGCGAAAAAAAAAAAATCATTTTTTTCACCCCTCGTCAAGAGTATAATATACGATCTCCCAACTCCTTCAGATAGACAATCGCGAAGGGGTACGGATTATATCAAATATCAAATAGGAAATAAAAGTATGTAATAGATAGCAATTGATCTATTTTTACTTTGAAGGGCAAGAAAAAAAGGAAAGGGCTCTCTTATTTTATTACTGGACGTTCCATTCCATTAGTAACATTCCTTTGTAGTGTCATTGTGTATTTTACTTGTGTTTAGTCTTTCCCCATTAGAAATCATATAGGAATTTTTGAAATGGGTTTATTTGATTGGTTCATCAATAGTGTTTGGTCAGAATCCCCTTTTTGACTCTGGACCATTCATTCTACTATTATTAGTGAGCAATAATGGAATAATTCTATCATAGAGATAAGGGACATAATTCACATGGATATAGTAAGTCTCGCTTGGGCTGCTTTAATGGTAGTCTTTACATTTTCCCTTTCACTCGTAGTATGGGGAAGAAGTGGACTTTAAAAGCACTCCTAATTTAGTTGAGGAATGAAACGCTATCAATTCTTTTATAGATCGTTCCGTAACGCATTTTTTATTTGAATTGAAATAATTTTGAAATAAAAATATCTTCATTTCGAAATTCCATTGCATTCTAATTGCATTCTAGTGGAGAAATGTATTCTATAACAGTAAAACGATTATTTCAGATTCATCGGAATAAATAGATGTATCAAAGAAATAGAATTGGGTCCTACGTCAATTCTATATATGGATTAATAACTACATATATTGAAGATAGAAGATAATAGAGTATACCAACTCTATTTACAACTTTATACACTACTATAACATAACATTATTATTACTAGAGAGTATGGTAAGTAAGAAAAAAATTTCTTACTTACCATACTCTCGGATCTCATAGAATACCGCGGATTATAGCCCCTTGATTTCATTTAAGACGCAAAAATAGAATACTTTTCATTTGATTTCTTCAACTATTGATAAGAATTCAGAAGTCAAGTTTCATTTAAAGTAATTAATTGTTTTGACTAACTGTTTTTACGTAAATTATAAGTAGAAAAGCAGTAGGAACTAAAATGAACAGTGCAGTAGCAATAAATGCAAGAATATTTACTTCCATAATCTCATCGTTTTTTTATTTCACAATAACTCGGGATTTAATCCCATAGAGATGATAAATCTTTCACCTGTCAATTCAATGAATGCATTACCTCGATGATCTTGAATCGGATCAATATCATGAATAACAATATCTGAGCTATTAAATTAATTCGTCGTCGAGAATTGAATAGTATAACATACGAAGATCTTTTATCCATACCGAATCCAAGATTGAATTCCCGGACCAATAAAAAACTCCTTTATTTATCCTTATTTTCTCTTCTTTCTTTTTAGGTTTTCCTTGTAGAACCATCAAATGAAGTCTCATCTAACCACACTTAACTACAAAACCCCAACAAACAATACAAGCGAAGTGGAAAAAGAAAGGAATTAGGTTCTAAATTTTAATGATCCAATTTTCTTTGTCTTCCAAAGAAGTATGAGAAAAATGAGTCGCGGGATAAAAATGGAATATTCTATCAACTTCACTATTTTAGTTATTTTCCTTTTTGTTTAGGGTTTGTTCTTTCTTCGACAGAATCCTGAAAAAAAGAGGGGAAACCCCTTCGGAATTCAATTATGCTCCCCTTCTTTCACAGAAAATAAAGAAGAAAATAAAGAGGCGAATTGATGTACTTATTGGATCCGTCGGGACTGACGGGGCTCGAACCCGTAACGTCCGCCTTGACAGGGCGGTGCTCTAGCCTATTGAACTACAATCCCAGAGAAATAAGAAGAGATCTAGCAGAAAATTTGGATAGGTATTTCTTAAGAACAAGAGGGTTCTACCATCTGATAGTAGGTTGCCAATTTGTTGGGCCGAGCTGGATTTGAACCAGCGTAGACATATTGTCAACGAATTTACAGTCCGTCCCCATTAACCACTCGGGCATCGACCCAACGCCTAATTCATTTTAGACGTTCCATAATCAACTTCCTTTCATCTCCCAGACAGACTTGACAAATAAATAGAAATATCAAATGATATAAAATATGAAGTCCTTCTAAGTAGACTAATAGAAGGACTTGACAAACAGGGATCACTTGATATAAAATCCCACTCCTATAGTCTTCCTATAGTCTTGAGTGTTGTTACACCCCCAGAGGGACTTGAACCCTCGTTTTCTCCGTGAAAGAGAGAGGTCGTAACCACTGGACCATAGGGGCCTATGGCCACCTTGATCTAGAAATAAACTAGAAGCAGAAATACTAGGTCCCGAGGGCCAACCAACCTTAGGAAATAAAAAAGCAATATAAACACATATAGTAGAATCTTTATCTCTATCATTCACAAAGCTGGGTTGGATCCCCAAGATCCTTTCCTTCGCATTGGATTTTAGTTGCTTTACCAAAATATTATTTGGCCGGTCAAATTATTCAAATTCACCTAAGCCATATGAAATTATATTGAGCCCTAAGTCATACGTCAATTGACGACAGGAGGACAAT